GCGAGGTTTTTTAAAACCACCAGTGAGATACACACGAAATACGTGCAGGATTATCATTAGGACCATCATACTTGCTGACCATCGATGAACTGATCGGATTAACCAACCAAAGTTAGCTTCCGTCATTATGTATTGAACAGAAGCAAAAGCCTCCGTAACGGTCGGACGGTAGTAAAAAGTCATAGCAAACCCTGTAGCGACTTGTACTAAAAAACAAGTAAGCGTAATTCCTCCTAGACAATAAAATATGTTGACATGAGGAGGAACGTATTTACTAGTTATATCATCTGCAATCGCCTGAATCTCGAGACGCTCTTCGAACCAATCGTAGACTTTATTGAGATAGGTAAACCAAGGGGACTCCCCCTCTGAGAACCGTATATGAGAATTTCATCTCGTACAGCTCAAACAAAAAAAACCAAAAACAGGTTAAAATAGGTATGGAATAGAAAATTGGAAACTTCTTAATCTTTTGATTCAATTTTCGCTAAAAATATGAAAGGGTAAAAGTAAGAAAGCTCTTTTTTTTTTGTTATAATTAGAATGTCAAAAAATCAAGTAGGCTCACTTGTCTTTCTGTTGATCGTTCCAGGCCTCTTGAATCTTCTATTTCCCTATTTTTTTCTTTCATCTGTTATTTTAATTTGTATGTAATGTAGCTTTACTTTTGTTTTCTTTATTATTGATAGGAATTTTCTTGTTAAGACCCTAGGAATCAATTGAAACCTTAAATTCATACTAGAACCACGATGATTCAATAAAACCTTCAAGCTAAGTCAAGGATTCCCTGAGTAAGAACCGTTGGATCATCATTTATTCAACGAGTAGAATCGATAGAATGACTAAAACTAGAAAGAAAAGTTTGTTCTTTGAGCAAAATCAAAGCAGAAACGGGAATTTAAAAGAAGAAAACTCTTTCAATTGAAAACTTTTTCTTTGGAAAAATTTGAGGAATCCGGCCACGAGGTCTGAATATTAAGTATGAATCATAGTTCAAATACTTCGTGATATATTTCATATATTCCGTGCTCCAGATACTAGAATGAATATCCGACGGGGTAAAACCATCTCTATCAAGACGACAGACCCACTCTCTGTACTCTCAATAGGATCAATTATAACAAGTCACACACTCATATTCCGGAAATACAGAAACACAAAAATTTCGCGGTCGAACTACCAAAAAAGAATAAGATAAAATAAAAAGCCGAGGCCTAAATGCATCGTTTTTTGTATTTTTATTTAAAAGCTAGGGTTCTTATAAATCTAATTCAGTGAAATTCCGTCCAGTAAAACGGAAGAATTATAAATCTCCAAAATAATAGATAGGAATACCGCAAATAGAGCCATTGCGACACCCATCAAAGGAGTAGTTCCCCATCCAGGAGCTACTTTACCATATTCCGAATTCAATGGTTTCAATAAAGCCCCTACAGACGTCCGTCTTGGACCAGATCTAGAACTACCCTCAACAGTTTGTGCAGCCATAAATCCTATTTTGTATTCATTGAGATCTGTTGACTTTGTATACCATTCCGTTGTAAATAAACAATCTTATCATAGATCCATTGTGGTCTTGAAATTATATAATAATGGAAACAGCAACCCTAGTCGCCATCTCTATATCTGGATTACTTGTAAGTTTTACTGGGTACGCCTTATATACTGCTTTTGGGCAACCCTCTCAACAACTAAGAGACCCGTTCGAAGAGCACGGGGACTAGTTGAAGTAACGAGCCTCCCAATGTTGGGAGGCTCATTACTTCAATTCAGATAATGAAAAATCATTTCATTTTTTAGTTGGAACTTTAGGTGGTTCGCGAAAAAAGATAGCGAAAAAAATGATCCCTAGAGTCGAGACTAAGAGGAATGTATAAACCAATGCTTCCATAAATTTGATCGCGGTTTACAATTATAGCTTCCATACCTGTTTATTGGGGATCATCTCCCCGATTAAAGAAAAAAAAATCAAAGAAAAGGCGAAAGGGCGGAGATTTAAATCCAGACTTTTTCAGTATCCTATGTAAAATCACAAAGAGAAAATAGAAGTGAGAAGCGAAAAATAACAGAGCAATGCTGCATCAGACTACTTGTCTTCTTGTAGTTGGATCTCCAAGTTTTTGGAATGCTCCAAATTCCACTTGAGCATCCAAATCTGGGTCAATACCAGCAAAAACATCTCTGAATAAGGTTCTAGCACCATGCCAAATGTGCCCGAAGAAGAAGAGCAGAGCAAAGGAAGCATGTCCAAAAGTAAACCAACCTCTTGGACTGCTACGAAAAACACCATCGGATTTCAAAGTAGCACGATCTAATTCAAAAATTTCACCCAATTGGGCACGTCTAGCATATTTTTTCACAGTCGCAGGATCACTATAACTCACTCCGTTCAGTTCGCCACCATAGAACTCAACGGTTACGCCTACTTGTTCGACACTATACTTCGATTCTGCCCTTCTAAAGGGAACATCGGCTCTAACAATTCCATCTCCGTCTACCAAAACAACTGGAAATGTTTCAAAAAAAGTAGGCATGCGACGTACAAAAAGTTCACGCCCTTCTTTATCTCTAAAGATAGGATGTCCTAACCACCCGACAGCTATTCCATCTCCGTTATCCATTGAACCCGCTCTGAATAACCCCCCTTTCGCTGGATTATTTCCGATGTAATCATAAAAAGTTAATTTTTCAGGAATTTTAGACCAAGCCTCTGATAAACTTTGATTTTCGGCTAGTCCAGCGCTAACTCTTCGATATATTTCTTGCTGAAAGTATCCCTGATCCCATTGATAACGGGTGGGACCAAATAATTCGATAGGAGTAGTTGCTGAACCATACCACATAGTTCCAGCAACAACAAAAGCTGCAAAAAAGACAGCAGCGATACTGCTGGAAAGAACGGTTTCAATATTGCCCATACGTAATCCTTTATATAGACGTTGGGGCGGGCGGACACTAAGATGGAATAAGCCTGCTAATATGCCCAATGTCCCTGCTGCAATATGATGAGAGGCTATTCCTCCTGGAACAAAGGGATCAAAACCTTCCACACCCCACGCGGGATTTACAGATTGTACCTTTCCAGTTAGTCCATATGGGTCGGACACCCATATTCCAGGACCATACAATCCTGTTACATGAAATGCGCCAAAGCCAAAGCAAGCCACTCCTGAGAGAAATAAATGAATTCCAAAGATCTTAGGCAAATCCAAAGAAGGTTTTCCTGTGCGTTCATCACCAAATATTTCTAGATCCCAATACACCCAATGCCAGATAGCTGCCAAGAAGCACAAGCCAGAGAACACAATATGCGCCCCGGCTACACCTTCGTAACTCCAAACCCCCGGATTCGTTATCGTCCCTCCTGTAATACTCCAACCGCCCCATGAATTGGTTATTCCTAAACGAGTCATGAAGGGTATAACGAACATACCTTGTCTCCACATTGGATCGAGAACAGGGTCGGAGGGATCAAAAACTGCTAATTCATATAGAGCCATTGAACCGGCCCAACCAGCAACCAGAGCTGTATGCATTATATGAACAGAAAGCAAACGACCGGGATCATTCAATACGACAGTATGAACACGATACCAAGGCAAACCCATGGTAATACCCCTTTATCAACAAAAAATAGACACTATGTAACTTTATTGCATTGAAAAAACTATGCTATGGACCCCCTTTTTTTTTCAGTGGATTATCTCGGAAAAAGGGTTACTATTTGTTCTATTCTTTTAGTAAAAATGGAACAATTTGTTTCATAGGAAAAAAGAGAAGCAGATCTATTCTATACTCGATAAGTACCAATACGCAATGGGGGTTTATTCCCTTTTCGAAGAGCGCATGCATCCATATTTAGTCATCATTCAAAGTACCTATTCGTAAAAACTTTCTTTGTTTTCCTTTATTTTATGAACTTATTCTATCTATGTAGAAAATATGACGATAAAGCTAATATTATTAAAATAATAAAACCATTATTACGTTTCCACATCAAAGTGAAATAGAGTACTTAATTCTTTTTTCTTTCAGTTTATGCCTATTGGTGTTCCAAAAGTTCCTTTTCGAACTCCCGGAGAGCGAAATCCAACTTGGATTGACATATAGTGCGCCCTGTCAGATATATTGGGTCATATGGGATTTCCCCATTCTCTCCCCCGATCGAGATATCCTCTCTTTCGCCCCCAAAAAAAGCGATTGAATCATCAAGTGCAATGAAATGCAATTAGATCCGTTTTGTGAAGAGGTATCCAGATTAATATTAGCAATTCAAATAATTTATGGTCGACTTGGCTGGACCAATAAAATTAAGTATCCAGGCTCCGTTTAGAAAAACCCAATTGGTAATATATCTATTATTAGGACTTATAGATATCATAAACAACTCTATTTAGAAAGAAATTATTAAATAGCACTGATCCCAAACAGTTAATCAATCGAATAATAAATAGAATGGATACGTCGAATATTTGGCGGAAGACATAAAAGAAATGAATTGCAAAATTGAGAAAAAATGAAAAAAAAAACAAAGACGTGGTATTGGGGTCATTTGTCCTATATGTGCAAATCAAAATCGGGCGGATCCTTACTCGGAGTAGAGCATAAACCTAAAAAAATGGAAGAAGCCCATTCAGGAACAAGAAAATGGCATCGTGATTTTTGGATTGGATCTCGATGAAAAAATACATCAATGAAAAGTTAGTGCGATAAAACTGTTTTTTATATTCTAATATTATAGGAAAACCGGCCAAACGCATCGTTCTTCAAAAATGAAAGAGAAGCCCCTTCCTTCATTAAAAGGAGTCCGCTATAAAAAAAGAAAGAGGGCTGGAAGCTACACATTGATTTTTTTTCGCAAGTTTTAGTTTTGTTGAACCGTATGCATCAAAAGGTGCCCGTACGGCTCCTAAGGGATACAATTTTATCCGAATCAACCGACTTTATCGAGAAAGATTAATTTTTTTAGGCCAAGCAATTGATAGCAATGTTTCGAATCAACTTATTGGTCTTTTTGTATATCTCAGTTCGGAGAGTGAGACCAAGGATCTGTATTTGCTTATAAACTCTCCCGGCGGATGGGTAATACCTGGAATAGCCATTTATGATACTATGCAATTTGTGCGACCAGATATACAGACAATATGCATGGGATTAGCCGCCTCAATGGGGTCTTTTATCCTGGTCGGAGGAGCAATTACCAAACGTCTAGCATTCCCTCACGCTTGGCGCCAATGGGTTTTTTATTTAAGAGAAAAAAGAAGACTATGCCTTCGCCATATGAATTATTAATATTAAGTAATATTAGCATGGCACTTCGAATTCGATATGCAAATTTTTTATTGTTTTTCAAAATATTAGATTATGTATCGAAAGAGTAGTATGAGATAAAGGAAGGGTATTTCCGATTTTATCTTACCTATCGTAGGTCGATTTCAGCGTCACAAACTTTTTTCACACCGGCAGGTTATTAACAACATTTATGTTATGAAAGAGTACGAAAAAAAAAAAAAGAAACTTTGGGATTGCTGAATCACAGACGAAATAAATATATTAAAGCAACGGGGCCATCATAGTATTTTTGAACTCCTCCGAAAAAAAAAAGAAGGGTGGTAATTGGATCATTTACCGATCTGGGTATAATAGATCCCACATTTTCTCTTTCTTCGATGAAAGGTAAAAAAATTCCATTGTGGAGCCGTATGCAATGTGAAAAAAATGCCCGTACGGTTGTTCAATTCTATCTTTTTCTTATTTTATTCTTTATCTCTTCGCCTTGCCTCCTCGTGCGAGATACAGGAACCTTTGATTGTGTTATATTATATGATCAGGGTAATGATCCATCAACCTGCTGCCGGTTTTTATGAGGCACAAACGTCCGAACTTATCCTGGAAGCGGAAGAACTACTGAAACTGCGCGAAATCCTTACAAGGGTTTATGTACAAAGAACAGGCAAGCCCTTATGGGCTGTATCCGAAGACATGGAAAGGGATACTTTTATGTCAGCAACAGAAGCCCAAGCTCATGGAATTGTTGATTTTGTAGCGGTTGGATAAAAAATAGCTTCGTGCAAATATACGATTTAAGATTTTATCTTCTTACTTCTTAATTACTTAATTAAGGGTTTAATATTCTATTAATATATTGAAATCGAATAAATCCATAATCATCCGGTTAGGATCAATCTAAACCAGCCCATAATGTATAATTCAGCATGCCAACTATTAAACAACTTATTAGAAACCCAAGACAGCCAATCAGAAACGTCACGAAATCCCCCGCTCTTGGGGGATGCCCTCAGCGTCGAGGAACATGTACGAGGGTGTATGTGCGACTCGTTTAAATCATGGACTGAGACAAAACAAAAGAAAAAACAATTTTTCCAGTATCAATGATCAGTACCGTTGAATCGGATAGAATGGAAGAACTCCATTCACTATCTAAAAAAGATGGATCTATCATATCTTTCTATTGTGTATGAAATTTATGGTTTCAATTGGTGCAAATTAAATCACCTGAATTTTCAATTTAAGATGAGAAAGAATTCCCCATTGGTAACAAATAGTTACCCATTAAGCGGGGGAAATCCTATTTAAAAAAGTAGAAATATTATGTTTAGAAGAACGGACTCACAAGGTCAGCTACCCAACCAATCTTCATAATTAAATACCGTTACTGTATAAGGTATATCTCATTATGAAAGACCCATTACTGGAAAATTCATGGGTAGAGCCAAAGAGTGGTAACTGTACAAGTTACCAATAAAATGAAGGAAAGGGCTCCGGTGTATAGAGAAGACCTCACCGTTTAAGAAGTAACCATAGAGACGATGGAACCCACAATTTCTTTAGCTATTTCTATTTTTATTTTTCCAATGCCTAGAAAAAAGGAAAAAAGCGTGGTAGGGAAGGTTATAGTAGCAAAAGCCATTGGAATTTTTATTTTATAAATTGGAAGAATCCGTTTTGTTATTAATAGACTAGGAAGGGGGAAAAGAATAACTGAAAGAAAGGAAATCAATTAGTTATTCATTAAAGTTTCATTTACTCAATGACCAGAATTAGACGAGGATATATAGCTCGGAGACGTAGAACAAAAATGCGTTTATTTGCATCCAGTTTTCGCGGGGCTCATTCAAGACTTACTCGAACAATTATTCAACAGAAAATAAGAGCTTTGGTTTCGGCGCATCGTGATAGAGATAGGAAAAAAAGGGATTTTCGTCGTTTGTGGATCACTCGAATAAATGCAGTAATTCGCGGGGCGGGGGCATCCTATATTTATAGTAGATTAATACACAATCTGTATAAGGGGCGGTTGCTTCTTAATCGTAAAATCCTTGCACAAATAGCTATATCAAATAGGAATTGTCTTTATATGATTTCCAACGAGATCATAAAATAAGGGGATTGGAAGGAATCCGCCAAACTTTTTGAAATGGAATTCTCTGGAGAATGAACTCCGGGAAGGTAGAGTAGAAATTAGTATGATAAAATCTGATAATATGATAAAGTCGTCAAAATGAGCGAACACGCCCGATAAAAAAATTTATTCCTCTTACCCGATTCTTTTTTTTCTTACGACACGAATGATTCTCGGATTTTTTGAACAAAACGTCCATCTGTTTTTGAGTTCGGATTAGAATTTTGATTCAATTGGAAAGTAAGCCTATTTTTTTCTGTTCCTAAAACCAGGAGTTCTGGTGGTTGACTCCCTTCTTTCAAATTGTTTCTCATTATTAAGAAAAGGTAACGAAGATAAAATACGAGCTTGTTTTATAGCAATAGTAATTAATCGTTGTTCTTTTAAGGTTAATCTATTCACCCGTCTAGATAATATTTTTCCTTGTTCACTAATAAATCGACTAATTAAACTCATGTTTCTATAATCAATTCGATCCCCCGATTGGATCGGGGGCAAACGCCTACGAAAAGATCGCTTGGATTTAAGAAAGAGTCGCTTGGATTTATCCATAATTTGTTTATTCCTTATCCCTAAAATACTATTTCGATCAAATCAAAAAAAAAATTATAGAAGAAATTCATAGGATTGGGTTTGTCTATATTTATTTAGTTGTTTTTATTTCAATATATGAAATAATAGAAATATATATCTAAATTTTTTTCATGTTCCTTGAAAGGGTGACACCCAAGCACTGGGTTCGATCTATATCTATTTCTTTATCTCCCCATGAATTGTATGTTTGAAACAATACGGGCAGAATTTTCTCAATTCCAATCGACTAGGTGTATTGTGTCGATTCTTTTGAGTAATATATCTGGAAATACCCGTTGATTCCTTATTAACACCGTTTCGAACACAACCGGTACATTCCAAAATAACCCTTACTCGAACGTCTTTACCCTTTGCCATGAACCTCCTTTGGGTTTTTGATTCACCCAACGTTTCTATTTTCCGATCCGACGCAAATAAGAAGAAAGGAAAAGGGACGAAAAAATAGAAGTGGCTAACAACTCAAAATCAAATTATGAAATTTTGTTGCAATTAATATAGTAAATAATAAGTAATACAACAATTTCGAAAGCGATTTCTAATCGCAGTACACATTTAAGTATCTTGTATTGCATGATACTCTTATTCTAGTCACATTTCCCTTTTGTTTTCTTTTAACTCTATTATTAATTTGATTCTTAATTTAATTTGAGCCTTAACCCGAATTTAACTGAGGTTGAATCCACTTTTTTCTTTCTCTTTACCCCCGTATTCAATCTATCTAATTCGAAAAAAAAAAAGACGGGAAAGAGAGATTAGTCACAAATATTTGACTCTATCTCTAATCTTCTTCACCCCTTTCCATATCAATAACTAGAATGAAAAAAAAGGAAATGTCAACGCATCTGGGAAGAAACGATTGATTTCTATCAATAAACCTGCTAAAGACCCGAACCAGAGAGTACTTAGTACCGGGGCCACGGAAAGATATGTTTTAAAATCTCGCATTGAGAATCCTCCTTCTTTTTTTTATATTCCATATTGTAATACATTATGGTAAGAGATGTATATGTAGTTAAAGACCACCTGTATTTGTGTGTGGAATCAAAAATTCAACTTGACATGTGCAATGATTCGGTAGAGAAGATTTTCTTTTTCTTAAAGCAAAAAAACGGGTCCCTTTGCGCCTGAGAATTCCCGAAAAAAATATTAATTTATTATTATATGTTATATGATATGAGACCAAGAGGAAGAAATGGCAAGATACATTTTGCATAGAAAGGAAGGAAATGGAAATAAAATAAGGATGTGGAAAACAAGACGGGGATTTTCTACAATGATACTGTAGACCAGTTGAAAGGGATGTAGCGCAGCTTGGTAGCGCGTTTGTTTTGGGTACAAAATGTCACGGGTTCAAATCCTGTCATCCCTACCTATTATTGTTCCTCGAAGCAGTAACCAGAGATCCATTTTAGAGCGATTCAATTTGGACATACATAATACATAATTTTCAATTTTATGATAGTATACATATGCAAGAAGTATTTATTTGGGTTGAAATTTTTTTGGGGGTTCTATACTATATAAAAAAAAGAATCCCCTTCTTTACAGTCTTTTCCGTTGTGGTAAGAAAGCGCTCTTAGTTCAGTTCGGTAGAACGTGGGTCTCCAAAACCCAATGTCGTAGGTTCAAATCCTACAGAGCGCGATTCTGCTCTTGTCTTGTTAGATCGAAAATGAAATACAGCAATCTGAATTTGACCTTTGACCCCCCAAAAAATAAAATTAAAGAAAGGAGGAGGTCAGTTAAAAAAAGAGATGTGAATTAATATTAATCAAAGGTCCAACTGATCACCACGCCTGTATTGTAAATATGCGGTTACGAATAATCCAGCCAAAGTAATAGGAATTAGACCTAAGACAATTCCAAATAGAAAAACTTCAATCATTTCAATTTCATTTATTTGAAAAGGGAAAAGGGGAGGTAATATCTATCACGAAATATTACTATTAATTCGTATTGCTTAGGAATCTCAATTCCCAATAA